GCTAGCGTAGCTTAATACAAAGCATAACACTGAAGATGTTAAGATGAGCCCTGAGAAGCTCCGCATGCATAAAGGCATGGTCCCGACCTTATTATCAGCTCTTACCCGACTTACACATGCAAGTCTCCGCAGTCCCGTGAGTATGCCCTCAATCCCCCGCCCGGGGACGAGGAGCGGGCATCAGGCACAAATTTTAGCCCAAGACGCCTGGCCAAGCCACACCCCCAAGGGAATTCAGCAGTGATAAACATTAAGCCATAAGTGAAAACTTGACTCAGTCAGGGCTAAGAGGGCCGGTAAAACTCGTGCCAGCCACCGCGGTTAAACGAGAGGCCCTAGTTGATAACACCACGGCGTAAAGGGTGGTTAAGGAGAGCAAGAGTTTTTTAAAGCCAAATGGCCCTTTGGCCGTCATACGCTTCTAGGTGTCCGAAGCCCAATCATACGAAAGCAGCTTTAACAAAGCCCACCTGACCCCACGAAAGCTGAGAAACAAACTGGGATTAGATACCCCACTATGCTCAGCCATAAACCTAGACATCCAACTACAATTAGATGTCCGCCCGGGTACTACGAGCATCAGCTTGAAACCCAAAGGACCTGACGGTGCCTCAGACCCCCCTAGAGGAGCCTGTTCTAGAACCGATAACCCCCGTTAAACCTCACCACTTCTAGCCATCCCAGCCTATATACCGCCGTCGTCAGCTTACCCTGTGAAGGTAATAAAAGTAAGCAAAATGGGCACAACCCAGAACGTCAGGTCGAGGTGTAGCGTACGAAGTGGGAAGAAATGGGCTACATTTTCTATCACAGAACACTACGAACATGCAACATGAAATAGTGCTTGAAGGAGGATTTAGTAGTAAAAAGGAAGCAGAGTGTCCTTTTGAACCCGGCTCTGAGGCGCGTACACACCGCCCGTCACTCTCCCCTGTCAAAACGCAACAAAGATACTTAACACCAGAGCACTGACAAGGGGAGGCAAGTCGTAACATGGTAAGTGTACCGGAAGGTGCACTTGGATTAAACCCAGGGCGTGGCTGAGTTAGTCAAGCATCTCACTTACACCGAGAAGACATCCATGCAAGTTGGATCACCCTGAGCCAAACAGCTAGCTTAACCACCAATATAACCCAACAATGTTAATAACAAAACATGACCTAACACCATAAACTAAACCATTTTTTTACCTGAGTATGGGAGACAGAAAAGGTTCAACCTAAAGCGATAGAAAAAGTACCGCAAGGGAAAGCTGAAAGAGAAATGAAACAACCCATATAAGCACTAAAAAACAAAGACTAAACCTTGTACCTTTTGCATCATGATTTAGCCAGCACCATCAAGCAAAGAGACCTTTAGTTTGAAACCCCGAAACCAGGTGAGCTACCCCGAGACAGCCTATTTAAATTTAGGGCTAACCCGTCTCTGTGGCAAAAGAGTGGGAAGAGCTCCGGGTAGAAGTGACAGACCTACCGAACCTGGTGATAGCTGGTTGCCTGAGAAATGGATAGAAGTTCAGCCTCGTACGCCCCAAATCAAAAAATACAACATTAAGACAATGAGGGAAATATACGAGAGTTAGTTAAAGGGGGTACAGCCCCTCTAACAAAGGATACAACCTTCACAGGAGGATAAAGATCATAATATATAAAACACACTGTTTTAGTGGGCCTAAAAGCAGCCATCTAAATAGAAAGCGTTAAAGCTCAGACAGAAAGAAGTTTATTATACTGATAAAAAATCTTATTCCCCTAACAATATCAGGCTAACCCATGCCCGCATGGAAGAAATTATGCTAAAATGAGTAACAAGAAGACCTGCTCTTCTCCAAGCACAAGTGTAAGCCAGATCGGACAAACCACTGGAAATTAACGAACCCAACCCAAGAGAGTAATGTGAACAACAGAAAAACCAAGAAAAACCCACAACTAAACAATCGTTAACCCCACACTGGAGTGCTATTTTTAAAGGAAAGACTAAAAGAAAGGGAAGGAACTCGGCAAACACAAGCCTCGCCTGTTTACCAAAAACATCGCCTCCTGCGACTAAACTGAGTATAGGAGGTCCAGCCTGCCCAGTGACTACGGGTTCAACGGCCGCGGTATTTTGACCGTGCAAAGGTAGCGCAATCACTTGTCTTTTAAATAGAGACCTGTATGAATGGCTAAACGAGGGCTTAACTGTCTCCCCCTTCAAGTCAGTGAAATTGATCTATCCGTGCAGAAGCGGGTATAATGATACAAGACGAGAAGACCCTTTGGAGCTTAAGGTACAAAATTCAACCACGTTAAGCAACTTAATAAAAAGCAAAAACTTAGTGGAAGATGAAATTTTACCTTCGGTTGGGGCGACCGCGGAGGAAAAACAAGCCTCCGAGTGGAGTGGGCCAAACCCCTAAAACCAGGAGAGACATCTCTAAGCCACAGAACATCTGACCAAAAATGATCCGGCCAATAGAGCCGATCAACGAACCAAGTTACCCTAGGGATAACAGCGCAATCCTCTCCCAGAGTCCATATCGACGAGGGGGTTTACGACCTCGATGTTGGATCAGGACATCCTAATGGTGCAGCCGCTATTAAGGGTTCGTTTGTTCAACGATTAAAGTCCTACGTGATCTGAGTTCAGACCGGAGCAATCCAGGTCAGTTTCTATCTGTAACGCTACTTTTCCTAGTACGAAAGGATCGGAAAAGAGGGGCCTATACTTAAAGCACGCCCCACCCCTAATTAATGAAAACAAATAAATTAAATAAAGGGAGGGCCAAAACCCCAACCGCCCGAAATAAGGACATACTGGGGTGGCAGAGCATGGTAAATTGCGAAAGGCCTAAGCCCTTTATACCAGAGGTTCAAATCCTCTTCCCAGTTCATGCTAAACACTCTAATAAACCACCTAATTAATCCCCTAGCCTATATTGTGCCCGTCCTACTAGCAGTAGCCTTCCTAACTCTAATCGAACGTAAGGTATTAGGATACATGCAACTACGAAAAGGGCCAAATGTAGTCGGACCATACGGACTTCTACAGCCCATCGCCGATGGAGTCAAACTATTTATCAAAGAACCAGTCCGCCCCTCTACATCCTCTCCATTTCTATTCCTAGCCACCCCCATTCTTGCATTAACCCTAGCCATAACACTATGAGCACCCATGCCCATACCCTATCCAGTAATTGACCTCAACCTGGGAGTCCTATTTATCCTGGCCCTATCAAGCCTCGCAGTATACTCCATTCTAGGATCAGGGTGAGCATCAAATTCAAAATACGCATTAATCGGAGCCCTACGGGCCGTGGCCCAAACAATTTCCTATGAAGTGAGCCTAGGACTAATCCTTCTATCAGTCATTATCTTCTCAGGGGGCTATACCCTACAAACATTTAGCACGGCCCAAGAAAGCATCTGATTACTAGCTCCTGCCTGACCACTAGCCGCAATATGATATATCTCAACCTTAGCAGAAACAAATCGAGCACCATTCGACCTAACAGAAGGAGAATCAGAATTAGTCTCAGGCTTTAACGTAGAATATGCAGGAGGGCCCTTCGCCCTCTTCTTCCTAGCCGAGTATGCAAATATCCTATTAATAAACACCTTATCAGCCGTACTATTCCTAGGAACATCACACATTCATCACATCCCAGAGTTAACAACAATTAGCCTTATGACTAAAGCCGCACTACTATCCATCGTATTCCTATGAGTACGAGCCTCATACCCACGATTCCGATATGATCAACTAATACATCTTGTATGAAAAAACTTCCTCCCCCTAACACTGGCCCTAGTATTATGACACATCGCCCTACCAATCGCACTAGCGGGCCTTCCCCCACAACTATAATTCAGGAACTGTGCCCGAATGCCTAGGGACCACTTTGATAGAGTGGCCTATAGGGGCTAAAATCCCCTCAGTTCTTAGAAAGAAGGGGATCGAACCCATGCCCAAGAGATCAAAACTCTTAGTGCTTCCTCTACACCACTTTCTAAGATGGGGTCAGCTAATCAAGCTTTCGGGCCCATACCCCGAACATGACGGTTAAAGTCCCTCCTCCATCAATGAACCCCTACGTACTCGCAGTCCTACTCTCCAGCCTAGGATTAGGAACCACCTTAACCTTTGCCAGCTCCCACTGACTACTAGCCTGAATAGGACTGGAAATTAATACCCTGGCAATCATTCCTCTAATAGCACAACACCACCACCCCCGCGCAGTAGAAGCCACCACAAAATATTTCCTAACCCAAGCCACCGCAGCTGCAATAATCATATTTGCAAGTACAACAAACGCCTGAATCACAGGAGAATGAGACATAAACAACATATCAAACCCTATTGCTAGCACAATGATCATTACTGCCCTAGCACTTAAAATTGGACTAGCACCAATACACTTCTGAATACCAGAAGTCCTACAAGGACTAGATCTTCTAACGGGCCTAATTTTATCAACATGGCAAAAGCTTGCCCCCTTCGCCCTAATTATCCAAACGGCCCAAGCCGTGGACCCCGTACTATTAACTGCCCTAGGGATCATATCCACCTTGGTTGGGGGGTGAGGGGGTCTAAACCAAACCCAACTACGAAAAATCCTAGCCTACTCCTCGATTGCACACATAGGCTGAATAATCATCATTCTCCAATACGCCCCACAACTCACCCTCCTTGCCCTAGGAACATATATTTTTATGACATCCGCAGCATTTCTCACCCTAAAAACATCATCCGCCACAAAAATCAATACTCTTTCAATAGTCTGATCAAAAAGTCCAGTCCTAACAACAACCACGGCCCTAGTACTACTATCACTAGGAGGCTTACCCCCACTAACAGGATTTATGCCAAAATGACTAATCCTGCAAGAACTGGCAAAACAAAATCTTCCAATCACCGCTACAATTATAGCCCTAGCTGCCCTACTAAGTCTCTATTTCTACCTACGCCTCTGTTATGCAATAACACTAACAATCTCCCCTAATACAATCAATTCAATCACCCCCTGACGAACCCAAACAACCCAATCCTCCCTCCCACTCACCTTATCTACTACAATTGCCCTAGGACTTTTACCGATAACCCCAGCTATTCTAATACTAGCCACCTAGGGACTTAGGATAACATCAGACCAAGAGCCTTCAAAGCTCTAAGTAGAAGTGAAAATCTTCTAGTCCCTGATAAGACCTACAAGAGTCTATCTTGCATTTTCTGATTGCAAATCAAATGTTTTTATTAAACTAAGGCCTTACTAGATGGGAAGGCCTCGATCCTACAAACTCTTAGTTAACAGCTAAGCGCTCAAGCCAGCGAGCATCCATCTACTTTTCCCGCCTATGGCCTAGTAAGGCGGGAAAAGCCCCGGCAGACTACTAATCTACGTCTCTGGATTTGCAATCCAGCATGCTTCTTCACCACGGGGCTGATGATAAGGAGAGGACTCAAACCTCTGTCTTCGGGGCTACAACCCGCCGCCTAAGCACTCGGCTACCCTACCTGTGGCAATTACACGCTGATTCTTTTCTACAAACCACAAAGACATTGGTACCCTTTATCTTGTATTTGGTGCCTGAGCCGGAATAGTGGGAACCGCTCTAAGCCTTCTCATTCGAGCCGAACTAAGCCAACCTGGATCACTTCTGGGCGACGACCAAATTTATAATGTTATTGTCACTGCCCATGCCTTCGTAATAATCTTCTTTATAGTAATACCAATTCTAATCGGAGGGTTTGGAAACTGACTCGTGCCGCTAATAATCGGAGCGCCTGATATGGCATTCCCACGAATAAATAACATAAGTTTCTGACTTCTGCCCCCCTCTTTCCTTCTACTACTAGCCTCCTCTGGTGTCGAAGCCGGGGCTGGGACAGGGTGAACAGTATACCCGCCACTCGCAGGCAATCTTGCCCACGCAGGAGCATCCGTAGACCTAACAATTTTCTCGCTCCACCTAGCAGGTGTATCATCAATTTTAGGTGCAATTAACTTCATCACCACAACTATTAATATGAAACCACCAGCCATCTCTCAATACCAAACACCCCTGTTTGTTTGAGCCGTACTTGTAACAGCCGTACTTCTTCTCTTATCTCTACCAGTCCTAGCCGCCGGAATTACTATGCTTCTTACAGACCGAAATCTAAATACCACATTCTTTGACCCAGCAGGAGGAGGAGACCCAATCCTATATCAACACCTATTCTGGTTCTTCGGCCACCCTGAAGTTTACATTCTCATTTTACCCGGATTTGGGATCATTTCACACGTCGTAGCCTACTATGCAGGCAAAAAAGAACCATTCGGCTATATAGGAATGGTCTGGGCCATAATAGCTATCGGTCTCCTAGGATTTATTGTATGAGCCCACCACATGTTCACTGTTGGAATGGACGTAGACACTCGTGCATACTTTACATCCGCAACAATAATTATTGCCATTCCAACAGGCGTAAAAGTATTTAGCTGATTAGCCACACTTCACGGAGGATCTATCAAATGAGAAACACCCATACTATGAGCCCTTGGATTCATTTTCCTCTTCACCGTGGGTGGATTGACAGGAATTGTCCTAGCCAACTCATCACTCGACATCGTCCTTCACGACACATACTACGTAGTCGCACACTTCCACTATGTACTATCAATGGGTGCTGTATTTGCCATTATGGCAGCCTTTGTTCACTGATTCCCCCTATTTACAGGATACACTTTAAATGACACCTGAACAAAAATCCACTTCGGAGTAATATTCATCGGTGTCAACCTTACATTCTTCCCACAACACTTCCTAGGCCTAGCAGGAATGCCACGACGATACTCTGACTACCCAGACGCCTACGCTCTGTGAAATACAGTATCATCCATTGGGTCACTTATCTCCTTAGTAGCAGTAATTATATTCCTATTTATTCTATGAGAAGCCTTCGCCGCTAAACGAGAAGTATCCTCAGTAGAATTAACTATAACAAATGTAGAATGACTTCATGGCTGCCCTCCACCATACCACACATTTGAAGAACCCGCATTCGTTCAAGTTCAATCAAACTAACGAGAAAGGAAGGAATTGAACCCCCGTATACTGGTTTCAAGCCAGTCACATAACCACTCTGTCACTTTCTTCTAAGACATTAGTAAAATACGCAAATTACATCACCTTGTCGAGGTGAAATTGCAGGTTAAACCCCTGTATGTCTTAAGCTCAAGGCTTAATGGCACATCCCACGCAACTAGGATTCCAAGACGCGGCATCACCCGTTATAGAAGAACTTCTTCACTTCCATGACCACGCCCTAATAATCGTATTCTTAATCAGTACTCTAGTACTTTATATTATTATTGCAATGGTTTCAACCAAACTTACCAACAAATACATCTTAGACTCTCAAGAAATCGAAATCGTATGAACTATTTTACCAGCTGTCATTCTAGTTCTGATTGCTCTGCCATCCCTTCGAATTCTATACCTTATAGACGAAATCAATGACCCCCACCTAACAATTAAGGCCATAGGACATCAGTGATACTGAAGCTATGAGTACACAGATTACGAAGATCTCGGCTTCGACTCCTACATAATCCCAACCCAGGACCTTACACCCGGTCAATTCCGACTCCTAGAAACAGACCACCGAATAGTAGTCCCCATAGAATCACCAGTTCGTGTCCTAGTATCTGCCGAAGACGTATTACACTCCTGAGCCGTTCCATCTCTAGGTGTAAAAATAGACGCAGTGCCAGGCCGACTAAACCAAACTGCCTTCATTGCCTCACGCCCAGGTGTATTTTACGGACAGTGTTCTGAAATCTGCGGGGCAAACCACAGCTTTATGCCCATTGTAGTCGAAGCAGTCCCACTAGAGCATTTCGAGAGCTGATCCTCATTAATACTAGAAGACGCCTCACTAGAAAGCTAATTATTGGACAAAGCGTTGGCCTTTTAAGCCAAAGTTTGGTGCCTACCGACCACCTCTAGTGAAATGCCCCAATTAAACCCCAACCCCTGATTTGCAATTCTAGTATTCTCATGAATCATCTTTCTCACCATTATCCCAACTAAAGTCTTAAATCACACCACACCAAATGAACCAACCCCAATAAGTGAAGAAAAACACAAAACAGAACCCTGAGACTGACCATGATAACAAGCTTCTTCGATCAATTTGCAAGCCCATCCTTCCTAGGAATCCCACTTATTGCTATTGCAATCGCACTACCATGACTTCTTTTCCCAACCCCACCATCCCGGTGAATCAACAATCGACTTATCACCCTCCAAACATGATTCATTAACCGATTCACTAACCAATTAATAATGCCCTTAAATGTAGGAGGACATAAATGGGCACTACTATTAGCCTCATTAATAGTATTCCTTATCACCATCAATATATTAGGCCTTCTCCCGTATACTTTCACACCTACAACGCAACTATCACTAAATATAGGATTTGCTGTGCCACTATGACTTGCCACCGTAATTATTGGAATGCGAAACCAACCAACGGTTGCCCTCGGACATCTTCTACCAGAAGGAACGCCCATTCCCCTAATCCCCGTACTAATTATTATCGAGACGATTAGCCTATTTATTCGCCCATTAGCCCTAGGCGTTCGACTTACAGCCAATTTAACTGCGGGCCACTTATTAATTCAACTCATCGCCACAGCTGTATTCGTCCTACTGCCGATAATACCTACAGTAGCCATCTTAACCGCCGCCATTCTCTTCCTCCTAACACTCCTAGAAGTCGCAGTAGCAATGATTCAAGCTTATGTATTCGTACTACTCCTAAGCCTCTACCTGCAAGAAAACGTCTAATGGCCCACCAAGCACATGCATATCATATGGTTGATCCAAGCCCATGACCACTAACCGGAGCCGTCGGTGCTCTATTAATAACATCCGGCCTAGCAATCTGGTTCCACTTCCACTCAACAACACTAATAACCCTCGGGATAATCCTTCTACTCCTTACAATATTCCAATGATGACGTGACATTATTCGAGAAGGAACATTCCAAGGCCACCACACACCGCCAGTACAAAAAGGACTACGTTATGGAATAATCCTATTTATTACTTCAGAGGTATTCTTTTTCCTGGGATTCTTCTGAGCCTTCTACCACTCAAGTCTAGCACCAACACCAGAGCTGGGAGGATGCTGACCCCCAACAGGAATTATTACATTAGATCCCTTCGAAGTTCCCCTCCTCAACACAGCTGTGCTACTAGCATCGGGGGTAACGGTCACATGAGCCCATCATAGCATCATAGAAGGTGAACGAAAACAAGCCATCCAATCTCTTGCACTTACAATTCTACTAGGACTCTACTTCACTGCCCTCCAAGCCATAGAGTACTACGAAGCACCCTTCACAATCGCAGACGGAGTATACGGCTCTACATTCTTTGTGGCCACAGGATTCCACGGACTACATGTCATTATCGGATCATCATTCCTGGCTGTCTGTCTTCTTCGCCAAGTCCAATACCACTTTACATCCGAACATCATTTCGGCTTCGAAGCCGCCGCTTGATATTGACACTTTGTTGACGTAGTATGACTATTCCTCTACGTATCCATCTACTGATGAGGCTCATAATCTTTCTAGTATCAAAGTTAGTACAAGTGACTTCCAATCATTTAGTCTTGGTTAAACCCCAGGGAAAGATAATGAACCTAATCATAACCATCCTCACCATCACAGTAGCCCTATCCTCAATCCTAGCAGTCGTATCCTTCTGACTACCTCAAATAAATCCGGACGCAGAAAAACTATCCCCCTATGAGTGTGGATTCGACCCACTTGGATCCGCTCGACTACCCTTCTCACTACGATTCTTCCTAGTAGCAATCCTGTTCCTCCTATTTGACCTAGAAATTGCCCTCCTTCTCCCCCTGCCATGAGGAGACCAACTCCACAACCCCACCGGAACATTCTTTTGAGCCACTACAGTCCTAATCTTATTAACCCTAGGACTAATTTACGAATGAACCCAGGGCGGCCTAGAATGAGCAGAATAGGGAGTTAGTCCAAAATAAGACCTCTGATTTCGGCTCAGAAAATTATGGTTTAAGTCCATAACCCCCTTATGACACCAGTACATTTTAGCTTTAGTTCAGCATTCATTTTAGGATTAATAGGACTAGCATTCCACCGCACCCACCTGCTCTCCGCACTCCTATGCTTGGAAGGTATAATACTATCCCTATTTATTGCACTAGCCCTATGGGCCTTACAATTCGAATCAACAAGCTTCTCCGCAGCCCCCATACTACTACTAGCCTTCTCCGCCTGCGAAGCAAGCACGGGCCTTGCACTCCTAGTAGCCACAGCCCGAACTCACGGGACCGACCGTTTACAAAACCTCAATCTTCTACAATGCTAAAAGTACTAATCCCCACTGTTATATTATTCCCAACAATTTGATTAACTTCCCCCAAATGACTATGAACAACCACAACCGCACATAGTCTCTTAATTGCCCTTATTAGCCTCACATGATTAAAATGAACATCAGAAACCGGATGAACTATGTCCAACTCGTACCTAGCCACAGACCCACTCTCAACCCCCCTCCTAGTACTAACATGTTGACTTCTTCCATTAATAATTCTAGCCAGTCAAAATCATATCAACCCTGAACCTATCAGCCGACAACGTCTATACATTACCCTCCTCACCTCACTACAAACTTTCCTAATTATAGCATTCGGTGCCACCGAAATCATCATATTTTATATTATATTCGAGGCTACACTCATCCCAACTCTTATTATTATCACTCGATGAGGAAACCAAACTGAGCGCCTCAATGCAGGAACTTATTTCCTATTCTACACCCTAGCAGGGTCCCTCCCACTACTAGTCGCCCTTCTCCTACTTCAACAATCCACCGGGACCCTGTCCATGTTAGTAATCCAATACTCTCAACCCATACTCCTAAACTCCTGAGGCCACAAAATCTGATGGGCCGGCTGCTTAATCGCATTCCTAGTAAAAATACCACTATACGGAGTACACCTGTGACTACCAAAAGCACATGTTGAAGCCCCAGTCGCAGGGTCCATAGTACTAGCGGCAGTACTACTAAAACTAGGAGGATACGGAATAATACGAATAATAATCATGCTAGACCCACTATCCAAAGAACTAGTATACCCATTTATCATTCTAGCATTATGAGGCATCATCATGACTGGATCAATTTGTCTTCGACAGACAGACCTCAAGTCCCTAATTGCCTACTCATCCGTTAGCCACATAGGACTTGTAGCAGGTGGAATTCTAATCCAAACTCCATGAGGATTCTCAGGGGCTATTATTTTAATAATCGCCCACGGACTAGTGTCTTCAATACTATTCTGCTTAGCCAACACAGCCTATGAACGAACCCATAGCCGAACCATAATTCTTGCCCGAGGATTACAAATAATCTTTCCTTTAACAGCGGTATGATGATTTATCGCCAACCTAGCCAACCTAGCACTACCCCCGCTACCTAACCTAATAGGAGAACTAATAATTATTACAACCCTATTTAACTGATCGCCATGAACTATTGCACTCACAGGAGCAGGAACATTAATCACAGCAGGCTACTCCCTATATATATTCCTAATATCTCAACGAGGTCCAACACCAAGCCACATCACCAAACTCCCGCCATTTCACACCCGAGAACACCTATTAATAGCTCTTCACCTAATTCCAGTAATCCTCCTTGTTACAAAACCAGAACTTATATGAGGCTGATGCTACTAGTAAGTATAGTTTAACCAAAACATTAGATTGTGATTCTAAAGACAGGAGTTAAAATCCCCTTACTCACCAAGGAAGGACAGAAATCAATAAGTACTGCTAATCCTTATGCACCGCGGTTAAAATCCGCGGCTTCCTCACGCTTCTGAAGGATAACAGTTCATCCATTGGTCTTAGGAACCAAAAACTCTTGGTGCAAATCCAAGTGGAAGCTATGAATCCAACAACCCTAATTATATCATCCTCACTTATTCTAGTTCTCACTATCCTTATATTCCCCCTACTAACAACACTAAGCCCCAAACCACAAAAACCAGGGTGAGCAAATACACATGTTAAAACCGCCGTCAGCACCTCATTTTTTATCAGCCTTCTCCCACTCATAATTTTCCTAGACCAAGGAATAGAAAGCATCACCACAAACTGACAATGAATAAACACACACATGTTTGATACAAACATCAGCTTTAAGTTCGACCACTACTCCCTTATTTTCACCCCTATTGCCCTCTACGTCACCTGATCTATCCTAGAATTTGCATTATGATACATACACTCTGACCCAAACATGAACCGATTCTTCAAATATCTGCTCCTATTCCTAGTAGCCATAATCACCCTGGTTACAGCCAACAACATATTCCAGCTATTTATTGGCTGAGAAGGTGTTGGGATTATATCATTCCTACTAATCGGATGGTGATACGGGCGAGCAGACGCTAACACAGCGGCCCTCCAAGCCGTTATCTACAACCGAGTAGGGGACATCGGACTAATCCTAAGCATAGCATGGTTCGCAATAAACCTTAACTCCTGAGAAATCCAGCAAATCTTCTTCCTATCAAAAAACTTCGACATGACAATTCCCCTAATCGGACTAATCCTCGCAGCAACAGGAAAATCGGCCCAATTTGGCCTACATCCCTGACTCCCTTCTGCCATGGAGGGCCCCACGCCAGTATCTGCCCTACTCCATTCTAGCACTATGGTCGTTGCAGGGATCTTCCTACTAATCCGCCTCCACCCCCTCATAGAAAACAACAATCTCGCACTAACAGTCTGTCTATGCTTAGGAGCACTTACTACCTTATTCACAGCCACCTGCGCCCTAACCCAAAATGACATCAAAAAAATTGTAGCTTTCTCAACATCCAGTCAACTAGGCCTAATAATAGTTACAATTGGACTAAACCAACCACAACTAGCATTCCTCCACATCTGCACACACGCATTCTTTAAGGCTATACTATTCTTATGCTCCGGATCAATTATCCACAGCTTAAACGACGAGCAAGATATCCGAAAAATAGGAGGTCTTCATAACCTAATACCTGCCACCTCAACCTACCTCACAATTGGCAGCCTTGCATTAACAGGAACCCCGTTCCTAGCCGGATTCTTTTCAAAAGATGCCATCATCGAAGCCCTAAACACCTCTTACCTTAACGCCTGAGCCCTGACCCTCACACTAATTGCCACATCATTCACCGCAGTCTATAGCTTCCGAGTAGTATTCTTTGTTACCATAGGATCCCCTCGATTCCTGCCACTATCCCCCATCAACGAAAATAACCCACTAGTTATCAACCCCATCAAACGACTTGCCTGAGGAAGCATCATTGCAGGACTTATCATTACATCTAACTTCCTACCCTCAAAAACACCCATTATAACAATGCCAACCACCCTAAAACTAGCAGCTCTCATGGTAACCATCACCGGACTTCTAGTGGCCATAGAACTTACAGCCATAACCAACAAACAAGTCAAAATCACCCCCACAATTCCTTTACACCACTTCTCAAACATACTAGGGTACTTCCCCGCAATAATCCATCGACTCCCCCCTAAACTTAACCTAACCCTAGGACAATCAATCGCCACTAAACTTGACCAAACGTGACTTGAGATTACAGGGCCAAAAGGACTAGCACTAACTCAAATAATGATATCAAAAGTTACAAGCGACATCCAACGAGGCATAATCAAAACCTACCTAACTATCTTCCTCCTAACTCTAACCCTGGCCATCCTTCTAACTCTTATTTAAACAGCTCGAAGAGTGCCACGACTCAACCCCCGAGTAAGCTCCAACACCACAAGTAGGGTTAAAAGCAACACCCACGCACAAATAACCAACATCACCCCACCAAAAGAATATATAACAGCCACACCACTAACATCACCGCGCAACATAGAAAACTCCTTCAACCCATCAACAACCACCCAAGAACCCTCATACCACCCCCCTCAAAATAACCCGGCCGCTAACACAACACCTAGAAGATAAACTAACACATACCCAGCCACAGAACGACTTCCTCAAGCCTCTGGAAAAGGCTCAGCAGCTAAAGCCGCTGAATAAGCAAACACCACAAGCATTCCCCCTAAATAAATTAAAAAAAGAACCAAGGACAAGAAAGAACCTCCATAACCAACTAAAATCCCGCACCCAACCCCCGCTGCTACTACCAAACCTAAAGCAGCAAAATAAGGCGTAGGATTAGAAGCAACAGCAATCAAACCCACAACTAAAGCTACCAATAATAAAAACATAAAATAAGTCATAATTCTTGCCCGGACTTTAACCGAGACCAGTGACTTGAAGAACCACCGTTGTAGTTCAACTACAAGAACCATAATGGCAAGCCTACGAAAAACCCACCCACTGATAAAAATCGCCAACGACGCACTAGTTGACCTTCCCACACCATCCAATATTTCCGTATGATGAAATTTTGGGTCCCTTCTAGGACTATGTTTAATCACCCAAATTCTAACCGGGCTATTCCTAGCCATACACTATACCTCCGACATTTCAACTGCATTTTCGTCGGTAGTCCACATCTGCCGAGACGTAAACTATGGTTGACTCATCCGTAATATTCACGCTAACGGAGCATCATTCTTTTTCATCTGCATTTATATACACATTGCTCGCGGCCTATACTACGGGTCCTACCTATACAAAGAAACCTGAAATATTGGAGTAGTCCTCCTCCTGCTAGTTATAATAACAGCCTTCGTTGGCTACGTCCTTCCATGAGGGCAGATATCCTTCTGAGGTGCTACAGTAATTACAAATTTACTATCAGCAGTCCCTTATATAGGAGACACCCTTGTTCAATGAATCTGAGGTGGCTTCTCAGTAGACAATGCAACACTAACACGATTCTTCGCATTCCACTTCCTACTACCATTCGTAGTCGCCGCCGCAACCCTCCTACACCTACTTTTCCTCCACGAGACAGGATCAAACAACCCAGCCGGATTAAACTCCGACGCAGATAAAATTTCTTTCCACCCATATTTCTCATACAAAGACCTTCTAGGATTCGTAGTAATATTGTTAGCCCTCACATCATTAGCACTATTCTCCCCTAATCTCTTAGGAGACCCAGAAAATTTCACCCCAGCAAATCCACTAGTCACCCCTCCACATATCAAGCCAGAATGATACTTCCTGTTTGCTTACGCCATTCTACGATCCATCCCAAACAAACTAGGAGGGGTCCTTGCATTACTATTCTCCATCCTAGTGCTAATAGTAGTACCAATCTTACACACTTCAAAACAACGAGGACTGACATTCCGCCCAATCACCCAGTTCCTATTCTGAACCTTAGTAGCAGACATAATCATTCTAACATGGATTGGGGGCATACCCGTAGAACATCCATACATCATTATTGGACAAGTCGCATCAGTCCTTTACTTCGCATTATTCCTCATCCTCTCCCCACTAGCAGGATGAGTAGAAAACAAAGCACTAAAATGAGCTTGCCCTAGTAGCTTAGTATAAAAGCATCGGTCTTGTAATCCGAAGATCGGAGGTTAAATTCCCCCCTAGCGCCCAGAAAAGAGAGATTTTAACTCCCACCCCTGGCTCCCAAAGCCAGAATTCTAAATTAAACTATCTTCTGATAGTAACCTATATGGTTTAATACATATATATGTATTATATTACATAATGCATTAGTACACATATATGTATTATCACCATTCACTTATATTAACCATAAAGCAAGTACTAACGTTCAAAACGTACATAAACCAAAATATTAAAACTCACAAATAATTTATTTAGACCTGGGAAATAGATTATTCCCCTATAATTGGCCCTCAAATATTTCCTTGAAATAACTAACTAGAATTTAATTCAACCATATTAATGTAGTAAGAGACCACCAACTGGTTTATATTAAGGTATATTCTGCATGATAAGGTCAGGGACACAAATTGTGAGGGTAACACAGAATGAACTATTACTTGCATCTGGCTTCAATCTCAGGAACATAACTGTAAAATTCCACCCTCGGATAATTATGTCTGGCATATGGTTAAATGATGTGAGTACATACTCCTCATTAACCCCACATGCCGGGCATTCTTTTATATGCATAGGGGTTCTCCTTTTTGGTTACCTTTCACCTTGCATCTCAGAGTGCAGGCTCAAATGACAAATCAAGGTTGAACATATTCCTTGCTTGAATTCAGGTAGGTCAATTATTAAAAGACATAACTTAAGAATTACATACTTTTAACTCAAGTGCATAACACATTCATTCCTTCTTCAACTTACCCCTATATATATGCCCCCCCTCTCGGTTTCTGCGCGACAAACCCCCCTACCCCCTACGCTCAGCAAATCCTGTTATCCTTGTCAAACCCCGAAACCAAGGAAGGTTCGAGAACGTACAAGCTAGCAAGTTGATTTATGGGCTAGCTATCCGCATTATATATATATATATACATACACATCGCATTAATTTGCCGCAAATTTCTCCAAATATTGGCCTAAAAGTCCCTATTAAATTTTTAGGGCGCGCCCCAATGCTAAAAAGTCCAACATTAAAAAGC